CAATTCCTGAATGTGTGCGGATAAGATATATCTATGTACATTACATATATTATATATATAAATATATGCAATAGACTCATAGTGGTTGCTAGTGGCCCCATAATTTTGATTTAACTAGTGAGTATAGGGTAAAATAAAATAGGTTTATTGATATTGCATTTGATAAATATCAATGCAATGAATTGTTTCAAGACTGGGCCTAATGACTTTTGACTTGACTGCCCTCAGAACGAAATTCACTTGATTTATACATATACCCACCGATTAATTCGAGATAGATCCATGATATTTCATCGAATCATGTGATGAAGAGATCCCCCCGAACCGGAAAAAAGAATTTTCGATAACTTGTTGATCGCCTCTTTCCAGATTTCTCGTTTGGTAATTTCCTGATTTAGTGTGAGATAGAAAGAGGCATATCCCATCTTAACAATGAATGAAAGTGGAAGAAATTAAATGAAGTTTAATCCTTTTTCTGACAGACAAAGATTGATTATATAGAAATTTTTCATTATTTATTATTAGAATATTCTAATATCTAATATATAATACTCTACTATTAGAATATAAGATAATATATATAGAATTATAGAGTGGTGATTCGAATGAATGATTAAGTAATATAAATAATGAATCCAAAAATTCTATGGGATCATGAAGACGGAAAAATCCGTCGGATCTAGTCATACCATTACATTATATTGACAATTTCAAAAAACTGCTCATACTATGAGCATAGTATGATGGCGGTCGGGCAAGCATGCCCCCATCGTCTAGTGGTTCAGGACATCTCTCTTTCAAGGAGGCAGCGGGGATTCGACTTCCCCTGGGGGTAGGGTACTACGAAAGGAAGTTGATCATGGATTATCAATAGGCCGAGAATTGATTTTTCCGGGGTCGATGCCCGAGCGGTTAATGGGGACGGACTGTAAATTCGTTGGCAATATGTCTACGCTGGTTCAAATCCAGCTCGGCCCAATAATTCGCTGATCCAAGATAAAATTATATAACCCATTTGTTTTCCGGAAATGCCTGATACAGAAGAATAAGAAAAAAACTTTCTGATATATACCTACTTTTATTTATTTTTATTTATTTGTTCTCACAAATTCTGATCTTCTTAATGATCTAGATTCATATCAGGATCTGTAAGTAGAAAGTCTAAGGAAAAGAAAAGAGTCTTTTTTTCATTGAAAAATGGATTCTCAATCGATTTGGCAATAACAAAAGGATTACTATTAATCCATGTCGCTCTTACTAACCCATGGGATATCAATATATCCCCCGCGTCTCGGTTACAACAGGGTGATTAACAGAGATCATAAGAATATATATTCTATACACCTTATTTCCTTGGGATTGTAGTTCAATTGGTCAGAGCACCGCCCTGTCAAGGCGGAAGCTGCGGGTTCGAGCCCCGTCAGTCCCGGCGGACCCAATAAATACTCAATTCATCTCTCCTTTTTTCTATGAAAAGGGAGATGAAAAGGGGGACAAGGAGCAGAATTTTATTCCCAACGCGGATCTTCTTGATTTATTCTTTTTTTTTTCACATTTCTCATCAAACAAATCGGGAAATTTACATTACTTCAACTAGTACCGATTGGTGGGAGAGAGGCATATGTGGATCAGTACAAGTCTTGGTAGCATCATATTCATAATTCCACGAATCCCGTACTGGGTCTTACTTTTTCACTTGCTCCCGATCCGTCTAATGAAATAGAATACCATATGTTTCTGGGGAGCACATACACAAATGGAATTCCTTTCATTTCTTGTACAATATGATAAAAAATGAATTTCACATAGTTACACTGATAGAATACTTTTCATATTCAAATTTAATTGAACCTATTTCCTTTTCTGGTTCCGATTCCGATCGTGTGTAATCTCAATTACGAATTTGAATTTGACACAATTTCTCTCATTCAAATTGCACACTGAACTTTTTATATATGCGTCCCACCAGTACTAATCCAAAGAAAAAGGATATTAATAAAAGAAGGATCAAACAAGGATATTGTCCCTCTTATCAAGAGAATGAAGACTCTTTTTTCCTTCCTAATCCTAAGGTAAAGGTTCCATCAAAGACAGAACAAACTCTAAAAGAGTGCATTTGATGGATCTCTTTTAGAGGAGAGGGGGACTCATCTTTATCACACTTTTTGTTGTTTGTCTTTCAAGAAAATTAGATCATTAAAAAAAACGGAGTTTAGAACTTCACTCTGTCTTTTTTTCCATTTCACTTCGATTGTTTGTTTGGGTTTGTAACCAATGGAAGTGGAAACGCGGTTAGATGATACTTCATCAGATGATTGTACCCGGAAGGCGGTAGGTTATAGAAAAGAATGGAAAAAATGAAAAATCAAGGAATTGTTGATTGGATTAGAAATAAAATTTTGGATTCGGTATGGATAAAAGATCTTCCTATGTTATACTATTAAATTCTCGACGATGAATCGATTTGATAGCTCACATATTGTTATTCATGATATGGAGCCGATTCAATATCATCGAGATGTAATTCATCCCATTGAATTTACAGGCGAAAGATTTATCATCTCTATGGGATTAAATCCCGAGTTATTGCGAAGTAAAAAAAAAACGAAAGATGAGATTATGGAAGTAAATATTCTTGCATTTATTGCTACTGCACTGTTCATTCTAGTTCCTACTGCTTTTTTACTTATCATATATGTAAAAACAGTCAGTCAAAATAATTAATTTGAATGAAACTTGACTTCGTAGTTCTTATCAATGATTGAAGAAATGAAATCCAAAATAAAAAGGATTCCCATTTTGCGTCTTAAATGAAATGAGCGGACTAGAATCAGCAGTATTCTATGAGATCCCATAGTATGGTAGAAAGATTCATATATTTCTTTCTACCATACTATTTATTTTCTTAGTGTTATTTAATGTATAAAGGTGTACTCTATAAAGATAGAGACTTAATATAGATCAATCTAAAATCATATCATATATGTAGATATCAATTACATATATGTAATGTACATAGCACTCCAATTCTATTTCTTTGCTTCATCTATTTGATTGGTATTGATTACAATCAATTTGAAAAAAAAAAAGGGATCCGTTGTTCCTCATTGTCCATATATAATTCTGGTAAGAGCGGGTTTATCGAAATAGAAAGTTTAGGAAAAATTTTGTTGGAAGAAATTTCCTATCATCTGTATTCCTCTTACTTTCGAAATACGAACATGGGAATCAGTCAAATATCTCTTTTATTTTGATGGAAAGGGTATTATTCATCTAATACATTAATCCACCGGAATCCAAAATTTAAATTAAATTAATATTATTAATAGTTAAAAACGCTAACTCAATTTCGTAGTACCCTTAGAGTCCACTTCTTCCCCATACTACGAGTGAAAGGGAAAATGTAAAGACTACCATTAAAGCAGCCCAAGCGAGACTTACTATATCCATGTGAATTGTGTCCCCTATCTCTATGAATATGAAGGAATTATTCCATTATTGCTCACTAATAATAGTGGAATCAATGGTGCAGAGTCAAAAAAAGGGGGGTGTTCTGGATCAACACTATTGATGAAATAGTCCAATAAATCCGCTTATAACAAATTCTTATATGATTTCTAGTAGAATCTAGAAACATTAAGCCCAAGCAAAATAACAACAGGAAGTGACACCCTTAGAAGTATCGAGGGAATGTTACTAATAGAACATGTAGGATAATCAAACCTAGTGTTTCTTTTTTTGTCCTTCAAAAGGCATAAAAATATGGAATCAAGGCAGATCGCTATCCATCACATACTTCGATTTGCCATTTGATCTAATCCTTACCCTCTCCTGATTGTTTCAAAGAAACAATCATAAAATAGTCTATTCTTGACTAGGGTTACCGAAAAAAATGCTTTCTTTTTGCATATAACATATAAAAAAGCTCCAATCTAATTCAAGGCCTAGTTAGTAGACACTACATCAGTAGTGGAAGGACTATCAAGACTTACCGATTCCCTTCCACTACTCTAATCTTTCTTTTGTTGAATCCTCGACGCAAGGATTTACAGCCCTCAACAGATGCTTAGAATCAAACAAGTATCAACAGCCTTTTCTGGGGGATAATTCGTCGAGTTATATCAGTATAACAGAATAAGGAATTTGTAGTCTTTTGTTGATCAGGCGACACCCGGATTTGAACTGGGGAAAAAGGATTTGCAGTCCCCCGCCTTACCACTCGGCCATGCCGCCAAAACGATACAAAATATTGTATTGGATATATCCCTTGGATTGATTGTATAGTCTATCAAAAGACACAATAACTAAAAACTCCCTCTCTCTTTTATATTGAAAAAATGTGTCTTTTCACTTTTCAGTCACAAAAACAAAAATTCAAGACAAATTTGAACCATTAACTATTGGCTGTGAATTCATAAATAATTAATTCTTGGATTTGAATCTCAAATTGTGTTTCCGTAATGACATAATAAAATCAAAATTGATACATAACTAAATTAGTATTTATTCTTTTCAATAAAAAATCCTTAGCAATTTCAATTATAATAGCAATTATGAGTATATGTAAACCCTAGAAGAGAAATTGTTACACAGATATCTAGGGGTATCTTATCTATATGATGCCTATAGGGAAAGGGAATTAGAATTAGCAGGAAATTATTGTGCGTCAATGAAAAATTGACTAAATTGAATATAAAGTAGAAATTTGGATAAAGCACAACTTATGTTGCTCCGAATAGAACTCCTATAAAGGAGGAGACGGATATATAGATATCTGCACATGTTTAATAAATAGAACCCTTCTTACGCACTTCAATTATATTCTATGAATTCTACTAAAAATAGGTAAGAATATCTGCCTTCTCTGCGAATCTTTTTTTTTGAACAAGAGAATCCATGAAAAAGGTTTAAATGCTAAAAAAATCAACTCTATATTCTTTATGATTATTCTGTCTTTATCTTAATCTTAGCGAACAGATCAAATCCTGAATACATTTCGT